CCAAGAGCGCTTTATGAAACTTTTTGATTCCCGAATTTGGAGTGTCCTAATTTCACGTGATTCACAGGGTTCAATTCGTCGACATTGCATGATCAAAGGTGTAGTACTGCTTGTACTTGTAGTAGCGGTCCTTATATACAATCGAAATAGGGTCGAAAGAAAAAATATCTATTTGATGGGGCTTCTTCCTAAACCTCTGCGTTCCATTGGACCCCCCAATTATACATTGAAAGAATCCTTTTGGTCTTCCAATCTCAATAGGTTGATTGTTTCGCTCCTGTATCTTCCAAAAGGGAAAAATATCTATGAGAGTTGTTTCATGGATCCGAAAGAAAGTACTTGGGTTCTTCCAATAACTAAAAAGTGTATCATGTCTGAATCTAACTGGGGTTCGCAGCGATGGAGGAATGCGATCGTAAAAAAGAGGAATTCCAGCTGTAAGATATCGAATGAAATTGCAGCTGGAATTGAGATCTCATTCAAAGAGAAAGATATCAAATATCTGGAGTTTTTTTTTGTATCCTATACGAATGATCCGATCCGCAAGGACCATGATTGGAAATTATTTGACCGCCTTTCTCCGAGTAAGAAGCGAAACATAATCAACTTGAATTCGGGACAGCTATTCGAAATTTTAGTGAAACATTTGATTTGTTATCTCATGTCTGCTTTTCGTGAAAAAAGACCAATTGATGAGGGGGGTTTCTTCAAACAACAAGGAGCTGAGGCGACTATTCAATCAAACGAGATTGAACATGTTTCCCATCTCCTCTCGAGAAACAAGGGGGGTATTTTTTTGAAAAATTGCGCTCAATTTCATATGTGGCAATTCCGCCAAGATCTCTTCGTTATTGGGGGGAAGAATCGGCACAAATCGGATTTTTTGAGGAACGTCTCGAGAGAGAATTTGATTTGGTTAGACAATGCGTGGTTGGTAAACAGGAATCGGGTTTTTAGCAAGGTACGGAATGTATCGTCAAATATTCAATATGATTCCATAAGATCCATTTTCTTTCAAGTAACGGATTCTAGCCAATCGAAAGGATTTTCTGATCAATCCATAGATCCTTTCAATTCCATTAGTAATGAGGGTTCGGAATATCACACATTGATCAATCAAACGGAGATTCAGCAACTAAAAAAAAGATCAATTCTTTTAGATACTTCCTTTCTTCAAACGGAACGAACAGAGATAAAATCAGATCGATTCTCAAAATACCTTTCCGGATATTCCTCAATGGCTCGGCTATTCCCGGAACGTGAGAAGCAGATGAATAATCATCTGCTTCCAGAAGAAATAGAAGAATTTCTTGGGAATCCTACAAGATCAATTCGTTCTTTTTTCTCTGATAGATGGTCAGAACTTCATCTGGGTTTGAATCCTACCGAGAGGTCGACTATAGATCAGAAATTGTTGAAGAAACAACAAGGTGTTTCTTTTGTCCCTTCGAGGCGATCGGAAAATAAAGAAATAGTTGATATATTCAAGATAATTACGTATTTACAAAATACCTCCTCAGTTCATTCGATTGCAGCAGATCCGGGATGGGATATGGTTCCGAAGGATGAACCGGATATGGACAGTTCCAATAAGATTTCATTCTTGAACGAAAATGCATTTTTTGATTTATTTCATCTATTCCATGATCGGAACAAGGGGGGATACAGGTTGCATCACGAGTTTGAATTAGAAGAGACATTTCAAGAAATGGCAGATCTATTCACTCTATCAATAACCGAGCCGGGTTTAGCCTATCATAATAAGGAATTTGGCTTGTCTATTGATTCCTACGGAAAATTATTGAATGAGGTATTCAACTCCGGGGATGAATCGAAAAAGAAATCTTTATTGGTTCTACCTTCCATTTTTTATGATTTATTTTTATTGGTTCTACTTTCTATTTTTTATGAAGAGAATGAATCTTTTTATCGAAAGATAAAAAAAAAATCGGTCCGGATCTCCGGCGGGAATGATTTGGAAGATCCAAAACCAAAAATAGCGGTATTTGCTCACAACAACATAATGGAGGCGATCCATCAATATAGATTGATCGGAAATCAGATTCAAATCCAATATAGTACCTATGGGTACATAAGAAATGTATTGAATCGATTCTTTTTAATGAATCGACCCGATTGCAACTTCGCATATGGAATTCAAAAGCATCCCATAGGAATTCAAAAGCACCCAATAGGAAATGATATTCTGAATCATCTAACTATAATAATAGATAAGATCAACCAACATTTATCCAATTTGAAAAAGATTAAGAAGAAGTGGTTCGATCCTCTTATTTCTCGAACCGAGAGATCCACGAATCTGGATCCTAATGTATATAGATACAAATGTTCCAATGGAAGCAAGAATTTCCAGGAACATTTGGAGCATTTCGTTTCTGAGCAGAAACACCGTTTTCAAGTAATGTTCGATCGATTACGTATTAATCAATATTCGATTGATTGGTCCGAGGTTATCGACAAACAAGATTTGTCCAAGTCACTTCGTTTCTTTTTGTCCAAGTCACTTCTCCTTTTGTCCAAGTCGCTTCTCTTTTTATCTAAATCACTTCCTTTTTTCGTTGTGAGTCTCGGGAATATCTCCATTCATAGGGCCGAAATCCACATCTATGAATTGAAAGGTCTGAATGATCAACCCGGCAATCAGTTGTTAGAATCAATAGGTGTTCAAATCGTTTATTTGAATAAATTGAAACCCTTCTTATTGTATGATCATGATACTTCCCAAAGATCGAAATTTTTAATCAATACAGGAACAATATTACCTTTTTTGTTCAACAAGATACAAAAGTGCATGATTGACTCATTCCGTACTAGAAAAAATCGCAAGAAATCCTTTGAGAACACGGATTCCTATTTCTCAATGATATCCCACGATCGAAACAATTGGTTGAATCCTCAGAAAAGTTCATTGATATCTTCTTTTTATAGAGCAAACAGACTTCAATTCTTGAATCATCCCCATTGCTTCTGGTTCTATTGTAACAAAGGATTCCATTTTTATGGGGAAAAGACCCGTATCCATAATTATGATTTTACATATGCACAATTCCCCAATATCTTGTGCATTCGCAACAAAAAATTTCCTTTGTGTTTCGGTAAAAAAAAACATGTTTTGGGAGAGAGAGAGACTATTTCACCAATTGAGTCACAGGTATCTGGCATATTCATACCTAACAATGTTTCACAAAGTGGTAACAAAACGTATAACTTGTACAAATCTTTCCATTTTTCAATTCGATCTGATCCATCCGTTCCTATTTACTCGATTGCAGACATTTCGGGAACACCTGTAATAGAGGAACAAATAGTCAATTTTGAAAGAACTTATTGTCAGCTTCTTTCAGATATGAATCTATCTGATTCAGAAGGGAAAAACTTGCATCACTATCTCCGTTTCAATTCAAACATGGGTTTGATTCACACTCCATGTTTTGAGAAATATGTGCCGTCCGGAAAGAGGAAAGAACTGAGTCTATGTCTAAAGAAAAACGTTGAGAAGGGGGAAGTAGGTAGAACCCTTCAACGAGATAGTGCTTTTTCAAATCTCTCAAAATGGAATTTGTTCCAAACCTATATGCCATGGTTCCTTACTTGGACGGGGTGTAAATATCTTTATTTCACCTTAAAAAACAATATTTATTTGATATTGAATATTCCCTTTCAATATTCCCTAAGTGGCAGTCAAAATTTTGTGTCCGTTTTTCATGATATTATGCATGGATCAGATATATCATGGCCAATTCCTCAGAAAAAGTGGTGGTCGATTCTTCCACAACGGAATCTGATAAGTGAGAGTTCGAGTAAGTGTTTACAGAATCTTCTTCTGTCCGAAGAAATGATTCATCGAAATAATGAGTCACCCATTCCATTGATATGGACACATCTGAGATCACCAAATGCTTGGGAGTTCCTCTATTCAATTCTTTTCCTTCTTCTTGTTGCTGGATATCTCGTTCGTACACATCTTCTCTTTGTTTTCCGAGCCTCTAGTGAGTTACAGACAGAGTTAGAAAAGATCAAATCTTTGATGATTCCATCATACATGATTGAGTTGCGAAAACTTCTGGATAGGTATCCTACATCTGAACTGAATTCTTTCTGGTTAAAGAATCTCTTTCTAGTTGCTCTGGAACAATTAGGAGATTCTCTGGAAGAAATACGGGATTCTGCTTCTGGCGGCAACATGCTATTGGGTGGTGGTCCCGCTTATGGGGTCAAATCAATACGTTCTAAGAAGAAATATTTGAATATCAATCTCATCGATCTCATCAGTATCATACCAAATCCCATCAATCGAATCACTTTTTCGAGAAATACGAGACATCTAAGTCGTACAAGTAAAGAGATCTATTCATTGATAAGAAAAAGAAAAAACGTGAACGGTGATTGGATTGATGATAAAATAGAATCCTGGGTCGCGAACAGTGATTCGATTGATGATGAAGAAAGAGAATTCTTGGTTCAGTTCTCCACCTTAACGACGGAAAAAAGGATTGATCAAATTCTATTGAGTCTGACTCATAGTGATCGTTTATCAAAGAATGACTCTGGTTATCAAATGATTGAACAACCGGGATCCATTTACTTACGATACTTAGTTGACATTCATAAAAAGTATCTAATGAATTATGAGTTCAATAGATCCTGTTTAGCAGAAAGACGGATATTCCTTGCTCATTATCAGACAATCACTTATTCACAAACCTCGTGTGGGGCTAATAGTTCTCATTTCCCATCTCATGGAAAACCCTTTTCGCTCCGCTTAGCCCTATCCCCTTCTAGGGGTATTTTAGTGATAGGTTCTATAGGAACTGGACGATCCTATTTGGTCAAATACCTAGCGACAAACTCCTATGTTCCTTTCATTACGGTATTTCCGAACAAGTTCCTGGATGACAAGCCTAAAGGTTATCTTATTGACGATATCGATATTGATGATAGTGACGATATCGATATTGATGATAGTGACGATATTGATG